AATGAATTGCCTGATAAAAAGGATTACCTTGATAGGGTAAATCATAAAGATTTAATGCTTTATTCATTATTATATTTAATAGAATTAAACTATTTCTAACAGTTTCAAAAACTTTTGTGCATCATACACTAAAATATAAAAAGATAAGCTAACTTAAGCTATTGGGTTCATACCCCACTTATAAAGGTTATAATCCTTTTCTTTTTAATTAAAAAAAATTCTAATAATATTTTTCTTATTATGCTAATTTCAGGTTCATTAATTACTATCTCTTCTAACTCTTGGTTAGGAGCATGAATAGGATTAGAAATTAATTTACTTTCATTTATTCCCTTAATAAATGAAAGAAAAAATTTAATAACCTCAGAAAGAAGTTTAAAATATTTTTTAACCCAAGCTTTTGCCTCATCAATTTTATTATTTTCTATTATTTTAATAATAATATTTTTTAATAATAATTGAATTTATGATAATAATTTTAATAATTTATTAATTTTATCAACATTATTATTAAAAAGAGGAGCTGCTCCTTTTCATTTTTGATTCCCTGGAGTAATAGAAGGGTTAAATTGAATTAATAGTTTAATTTTAATAACATGACAAAAAATTGCTCCATTAATATTAATTTCATATAATATAAATTATAATTTTTTTTTAATTTCTATTATTTTATCAATAATTATTGGAGCTTTAGGAGGATTAAATCAAACTTCATTACGTAAACTAATAGCTTTTTCTTCAATTAATCATTTAGGTTGAATATTAATAGCTATAATAAATAATGAATTATTATGATTAACTTATTTTTTATTTTATTCAATTTTATCAATATCAATTATTTTAATATTTAATAACTTTAAATTATTTCATTTCAATCAAATTTTTAATTTTTCAATAAATAATCCTTTAATTAAATTTTTTACATTTTTAAATTTATTATCTTTAGGAGGATTACCACCATTTTTAGGATTTTTACCTAAATGATTAGTAATTCAAAATTTAATTGAATTGAATCAAACTTTTTTATTATTTATTGCAGTATGCTTAACATTAATTACTTTATATTATTATTTACGTATATCTTATAGTATTTATATATTAAATTATAACAAAAATTCATGAATATTAATTAACTCTTTTAATAACAAAAATATAAGCTTAATGTTAACTTTAAATTTTATTTCTATTATAGGATTAATAATTATTATTTTAATTTATATAATCTTATAATAAGAATTTAAGTTAAAAAAAACTAATAGCCTTCAAAGCTGAAAATACTCGTATTAATCTTTTAATTCTTAAACTTTAATAATTAAAAAATTATTCCTTCAGATTTGCAATCTAATATCATCATTGAATATAAAGTTTGATTAAAAAGAATTATTCTTATATATAAATTTACAATTTATCGCCTAAACTTCAGCCATTTAATCGCGACAATGATTATTTTCTACAAATCATAAAGATATTGGTACCTTATATTTTATTTTTGGTGTTTGATCAGGAATAGTAGGAACTTCTTTAAGAATTTTAATTCGTACAGAATTAAGTCATCCAGGAATATTTATTGGAAATGACCAAATTTATAATGTAATTGTTACAGCACATGCATTTATTATAATTTTTTTTATAGTTATACCTATTATAATTGGAGGATTTGGAAACTGATTAGTTCCTCTAATATTAGGAGCTCCAGATATAGCCTTCCCTCGAATAAATAATATAAGTTTTTGAATACTACCACCTTCATTAACCCTACTACTCTCAAGTAGTATAGTAGAAAATGGATCTGGGACTGGATGAACTGTTTATCCCCCTCTTTCATCTGGAACTGCTCATGCAGGAGCTTCGGTTGATTTAACAATTTTCTCCTTACATTTAGCAGGAGTATCTTCTATTTTAGGAGCTGTAAATTTTATTACTACTGTAATTAATATACGATCTTCAGGAATTACTTTAGACCGTCTTCCTTTATTTGTTTGATCAGTTGTAATTACAGCTATTTTATTACTTTTATCCCTTCCTGTATTAGCAGGAGCTATTACCATATTATTAACTGATCGAAATTTAAATACTTCATTTTTTGACCCAATTGGAGGAGGAGACCCAATTTTATATCAACATCTATTTTGATTTTTTGGTCATCCAGAAGTATATATTTTAATTTTACCCGGATTTGGAATAATTTCTCATATTATTACCCAAGAAAGAGGAAAAAAGGAAACTTTTGGAACTTTAGGAATAATTTATGCTATATTAACAATTGGTTTATTAGGTTTTATTGTTTGAGCTCATCATATATTTACTGTTGGAATAGATGTTGATACTCGAGCTTATTTCACATCAGCTACAATAATTATTGCTGTACCTACTGGAATTAAAATTTTTAGTTGATTAGCAACTCTTCACGGAACTCAATTAACTTATAGTCCCGCTTTACTTTGATCTTTAGGATTTGTATTTTTATTTACTGTAGGAGGATTAACAGGAGTAGTTCTTGCTAATTCTTCAATTGATATTGTATTACATGACACTTATTATGTTGTAGCACATTTCCATTATGTTCTTTCTATGGGAGCTGTATTTGCTATTATAGCTGGATTTATTCACTGATATCCTTTATTAACAGGATTAATTATAAATCCTTCATGATTAAAAGCCCAATTTGTTATAATATTTATTGGAGTTAATTTAACATTTTTTCCCCAGCATTTCCTTGGATTAGCAGGAATACCTCGACGATATTCTGATTTCCCCGATAGTTATTTAGCATGAAATATTATTTCTTCTTTAGGAAGAACTATTTCTTTATTCGGAATTATTTTCTTTTTATTTATTATTTGAGAAAGTATAATTTCACAACGAACTCCTTCTTTTCCAATACAATTATCTTCTTCAATTGAATGATATCATACTCTTCCTCCTGCTGAACATACTTATTCTGAATTACCATTAATTTCTTCTAACTTCTAATATGGCAGATTAGTGCAATGAATTTAAGCTTCATATATAAAGATTATTATCTTTTATTAGAAAATGGCAACATGAGCAAATTTAGGTCTTCAAGATAGTTCTTCTCCTTTAATAGAACAATTAAATTTTTTTCACGATCATACACTTTTAATTTTAATTATAATTACAGTATTAATTGCTTATATTATATTTATATTATTTTTTAATAAATTTACTAATCGATATCTATTACATGGACAAACAATCGAAATTATTTGAACAATTTTACCAGCAGTAATTTTAATATTTATTGCTTTTCCTTCTTTACGATTATTATATTTAATAGATGAAATTAATTCCCCATTAATTACTTTAAAAGCAATTGGTCATCAATGATATTGAAGTTATGAATATTCTAATTTTTTAAATTTAGAATTTGATTCATATATAATTCCTACAAATGAATTAGATATAAATAATTTTCGACTATTAGATGTTGATAACCGAATTATCTTACCTTTAAATAATCAAATTCGAATTTTAGTTACTGCTACAGATGTAATTCATTCATGAACTGTTCCTTCTCTCGGAGTAAAAATTGATGCTACTCCTGGTCGATTAAATCAAACTAATTTTTTAATTAATCAACCAGGATTATTTTTTGGTCAATGTTCAGAAATCTGTGGAGCAAATCATAGATTTATACCTATTGTAATTGAAAGAATTCCCATAAATTTTTTTATTAAATGAATTTCTTCTCAAATTAATTCATTAGATGACTGAAAGCAAGTAATGATCTCTTAAATCATATTATAGTAAATTAGCACTTACTTCTAATGATTAAATTAAATAAAAAATTAGTTTTATAAAAACCTTAGTATGTCAAACTAAAAAAATTAGTTTTAATCTAATATTTTTTAATTCCTCAAATAGCTCCTATTAGATGATTAACTCTTTTCTTCATTTTTTCAATTACATTAGTAATTTTTAATATTAAAAATTACTTTTGTTTTTCTTATAACTCAAATGAATCATCCCAAAACTTAAATATTAAAAATTATAAAATAAATTGAAAATGATAACAAATTTATTTACTGTATTTGATCCTTCAACTACAATTTTAAATTTATCCTTAAACTGATTAAGAACTTTTTTAGGATTATTAATTATTCCATCATCATATTGATTAATACCTAATCGGTTTCAAATTATTTGAAATAATATTTTATTAATACTTCATAAAGAATTTAAAACTCTTTTAGGCCCAAATGGACATAATGGAAGTACATTAATATTTGTATCTTTATTTTCATTAATTATATTTAATAATTTTTTAGGATTATTTCCTTATATTTTTACTAGTACAAGTCATTTAACATTAACTTTAACTTTAGCTTTTCCTTTATGATTAAGCTTTATACTTTATGGATGAATCTGTCATACTCAACACATATTTGCCCATTTAGTTCCTCAAGGAACCCCTCCTGTATTAATACCTTTTATAGTATGTATTGAAACAATTAGTAATGTAATTCGTCCTGGAACTTTAGCTGTACGATTAACCGCTAATATAATTGCTGGACATCTTTTAATAACTTTACTTGGAAATACTGGACCAATATCAACCTCATATTTAATTTTATCATTAATTTTAATTACTCAAATTGCTCTATTAGTTTTAGAATCAGCTGTTGCTATTATTCAATCATATGTATTTGCTGTATTAAGAACTCTTTATTCTAGTGAAGTAAATTAATTTATGTCAACACATGCAAATCACCCCTTTCATTTAGTCGATTATAGCCCTTGACCTTTAACAGGAGCTATTGGGGCAATAACTACAGTTACAGGTCTTGTTCAATGATTTCATCAATATAATATTTATTTATTTTTATTAGGAAATATTATTACTATAATAACAATATATCAATGATGACGAGATATCTCTCGAGAAGGAACCTTTCAAGGCCTTCACACTATTCCAGTTACATTAGGATTACGATGAGGAATAATTTTATTTATTATTTCTGAAGTATTTTTCTTCATTTCATTTTTCTGAGCATTTTTTCATAGAAGTTTATCCCCAACTATTGAATTAGGAATAATTTGACCTCCTATCGGAATTATTATATTTAATCCTTTTCAAATTCCTCTTTTAAATACTGCTATTTTATTAGCCTCAGGAGTAACAGTAACTTGAGCTCATCACAGATTAATAGAAAATAATCATACTCAAACTACTCAAAGCTTATTTTTTACTGTTTTATTAGGAATTTATTTCTCTATCTTACAAGCATATGAATATATCGAAGCCCCTTTTACAATTGCGGATAATGTTTGTGGATCAACATTTTTTGTAGCAACTGGATTTCATGGACTTCATGTTTTAATTGGTACTTCTTTTTTATTAATTTGTTTAATTCGACATATAAATTGTCACTTTTCAAGTAGTCATCATTTTGGATTTGAAGCTGCAGCTTGATATTGACATTTTGTTGATGTAGTTTGATTATTTTTATATATTTCAATTTATTGATGAGGTAGTTAATTTATAAAGTATATAATTGTATTTGTGACTTCCAATCACAAGGACTAAAAAATTTTAGTATAAATAATTATTATATTATTAATTATAAGATGTATTATCTTCACTATTACAATTATTGTAATAATATTAGCAACTATTTTATCAAAAAAAACTATTACTGACCGAGAAAAATCATCTCCTTTCGAATGTGGATTTGACCCTATAAATTATTCTCGTCTTCCTTTTTCATTACGATTTTTTTTAATTGCTATTATTTTTTTAATTTTTGATGTAGAAATTGCTTTAATTTTACCAATAATTTTAATTATTAAGTCTTCAAATTTAATTAATTGATCAATTACTAGCTTATTTTTTATTTTTATTTTATTATTAGGATTATATCATGAATGAAATCAAGGAGCTTTAGAATGAAATAATTAAATATGAAGCGATTTATTGCAATTAGTTTCGACCTAATTCTTAGGTGAAATTCACCCATATTTTAACCTTAAGGATAATAGTTAACTATAACATTTAATTTGCATTTAAAAAGTATTGAATTAATTCAATTTATCTTAATTAATTGAAACCAAAAAGAGGTATATCACTGTTAATGATATCATTGAATAATTTTTATATTCCAATTAAGAAATATAAATGGAATTAAACCATTAAAGATAAAAGTTAGCAGCTTTTTCTTGATCATCATATTTCAAAAATTTATATAGTTTAATTAAAACATTACATTTTCACTGTAAAAATAAAAATTTATTTTTTATAAATAATATATATATATATATATGTATAATATTTAAAAATTATAATAATTTCCTTAACATCTTCAGTGTTATGCTCTAAATATAAGCTATTTAAATTTTTTTATTATTTTAAAAATATTATTATCACTACCAAAATAATCACTCATAATATATAACTTAATAAATAAATTTTTAAATTATTATTTTGAAATTCTTGTACATATAATGAATAATTTTTTAATTGATTATATAATATTTGACCCCCAAAATATTCACTTCAACCTTGATCAAAAATTTTATAAGAATATATGCCTAAAATTAATGGTCACTTAATTACACCTATTGTAGAAATTACAGGTATAAACCATATACTTCCTCTAAAAAAACTAATATTATAATAAACTAACGATTTATTATAAAAAAATAATTTTACATTTCTAATTAAATAACCTATTAAACCCCCTCTAATACATACAAATAAAGTTAATATTTTCATAAAAAAAGGTAAACAAATTATTTCAGGATTAAAAAATATTAATCAATTTAATATACTTCCCCCAATAATTGCTATAATTATTAAAAAAAAAATTCTAAAAGATATAATTCAACCCTTATCATTTAACATATTTAAAGAAGTTATATTAAAATCTCCAGTTATTGAATAATAAACTAATCGAAAAGAATAACAAACTGTCAAACCAGTAGAAAAAAAAAAAAGAAAAAAAGAAAAAAAATTTATATAAGATAATATAACTATTTCTAAAATTAGATCTTTTGAATAAAATCCCGCTAAAAAAGGTATACCACATAAAGCTAAATTTGCAATATTAAAACAACTACATGTTAAAGGTATACTTATTCTTAATCCCCCCATAAATCGAATATCTTGAGCATTTTTTGTATTATGAATAATAACCCCAGCACATATAAATAATAAAGCTTTAAATAAAGCATGAGTTAATAAATGAAAAAAAGCCAATTTATAAAAACCAATTGATAAAATTCTTATTATTAAACCTAATTGTCTTAATGTAGATAAAGCAATAATTTTTTTTAAATCAAATTCAAAATTAGCTCCTAACCCCGCTATAAATATTGTTAATCCTGAAATTAATAATAAAAATTGACCTAAAAAAGTATTTTCTAATAAAATATTAAATCGAATTAATAAATAAACTCCCGCTGTTACTAAAGTTGAAGAGTGAACTAATGCTGAAACTGGGGTTGGAGCTGCTATTGCAGCAGGTAATCAAGAAGAAAAAGGAATTTGTGCTCTTTTAGTTATTGCAGCTAGTATTACTAAAGCTCCAATAATTATTATTTCATCATCGATTTTTATTATTTCCAAATAAAAAATATAATTTCAACTTCCATAATTTAATATTCAAGTAATTGCTAATAATAGTGCAACATCCCCAATTCGATTAGATAAAGCTGTTAATATCCCTGCATTATAAGATTTAACATTTTGAAAATAAATAACTAAACAATAAGAAACTAATCCTAAACCATCTCAACCTAATAAAATTCTAATTAAATTAGGTCTAATAATTAATATTATTATTGAAAAAACAAATATTAAAACTAATAAAATAAATCGATTTACATTAAAGTCTTCTCCTATATATTGATTACTATAAAAAATTACTAAAGAAGAAATTAGTAAAACAAAAGATATAAATATCAATCTTATTCAATCAAATAAAAAAGTTATTACAATAGATAAAGAATGAATAGAAACAATTTCTCATTCAATAAAATAAATTAAATCTTTTAATAAAAATTTTAATCTTAAAATAAATATAATAAAACTAATAAAAATCAAAATATAAAATCTATTTTTACAATAATTAACAAAGTAATTCATGATCTAAAATGAAAACTCATATCATTGACACCACAAATCAATATTTTTATTTAAACTATTTAAATTTAATAATTAAATTCATACCATACAAAAATTACTTTTTATAATTAATAAATTTAAAGGTAATCAATGTAATATTAATAATAAAAATTCTCGAGTTCTTCCTGAAGAAAAAAAATAAACCCCTGAATATATTTTTCCATGTTGTCTATAAGCAAACAAATATAAAGTATAAGCTGCACTAAAAAAAGATAAAAATGCTAAACTAATTATTGTTAATCAAGATCATCTAACAATTCTATTTAATAAAGAAATTTCTCCCAATAAATTTAATGTTGGAGGTGCCGCTATATTTCCTGAACATAATAAAAATCATCATAAGGATAGTCTAGGTATAAAATTTAATATCCCCTTATTAATTAATAATCTTCGTCTTCCTATTCGTTCATAAGAAATATTAGCTAAACAAAATAATCCAGAAGAACATAATCCATGAGCAATTATTAATGTATAAGATCCATTTAATCCCCAATAAGTTATTGTTATTAAACCTCTTAATACAATTCCTATATGAGCAACTGAAGAATAAGCAATTAAAGCTTTTAAATCTATTTGTCATAAACAAATTAATCTTACTAAAACTCCCCCAATTAATCTAATTCTAATTCAAATAAAATTAAATTTTATTCCTAAAATTTGTAAAATAGAAAATATTCGTAATAAACCATATCCCCCTAACTTTAATAAAACCCCGGCTAAAATTATTGACCCAGAAACTGGTGCTTCAACATGAGCTTTAGGTAACCATAAATGAACCAAAAATATAGGTATTTTTACTAAAAAAGCAAATACTATACACAGATACAAAAAATCTAAATTATATAATATTTTATAACTTAATACAACAAAATTCATTCTATAATAATTATTTTTAATAAAAAAAATTCCAATTAATAAAGGTAAAGAAGCTAATAAAGTATAAAATAATAAATAAATTCCTGCTTGTAATCGTTCAGGTTGATATCCTCAACCTAAAATTAAAAATAATGTTGGAATTAGTCTACTTTCAAAAAATAAATAAAATATAAATATTCTTATTGAACTAAAAGTAAAAATTAACATTAATAATAAAAATAAAATTATAAATAAAAATAAATTAATATAATTATTATAACGAACAATATTTTCTCTTGCTATTAATATTAATCCACAAATTCAAAAACTTAATAAAATTAATCCATAAGAAATTATATCTATTCCAAAATAATAAGAAATTTCACAAAAATAATAATTTGAACTAATTTTAATTATAAAAAATCCTGTAGCTAAAAAAATTAAGTTCTGAACCATTCAATAAATATTTTTTTTAAAAAAAATAAAAAATATAAATAAAATTATAAAAATAAATTTTAACATTGTAAAATTGAAAAACTTTGAAAATAATCATTACCATGTGTTCGAATTATAGAAACTAAAATAGATAATCCTAAAACTCCCTCACATACACAAAATGTTAAAAAAAATATACTAAAATATCTTTCATAATTTATAAAATTTAAATATAAAAATAACAATATAAACAATATTAATACCATAAATTCTAATCTCAATAAAGTACATAATAAATGTTTCCGTCTAGAAATAAATACAATACACCCAAACATAAATATAATAATTATTAAATAATATATATATAAATTTATCATTAGTTTTAATAGTTTAAAAAAAACATTAGTCTTGTAAACTAAAAATAAAAATTATTTTTTTAAAACTTCAAGAAAAAAGATACTTCCTTTTCATTAACTCCCAAAGTTAATATTTTATTATAAACTATTTCTTGAAATTATACTATTTATTATATTAACATCATTTATTACTAGATTTATTTTTATACAAATAAAACACCCATTAGCAATAGGATTAATACTATTAATTCAAACATTTTTAACTTCACTATTAACTGGTATACTTGTAAAAACCTTTTGATTTTCTTATGTATTATTTTTAATTTTTATAGGAGGAATATTAGTATTATTTATTTATGTCACATCTCTTTCTTCTAATGAAATATTTTCAATATCATTTAAATTATTATTTACTACAATAATTATATTAATAATTTTTATATTTTTATTTTTTTTCATAGATACTTCAATCATAGAACAATTTATTAACAACAATGAAATGAATATATTTTTTTTTAATTCATTTTTACCTGAAAATATTATTGAATTAAATAAAATATATAATTTTCCAACAAATTTAATTACATTAATACTAATTAATTATTTATTTTTAACTTTGTTAGTAACAGTAAAAATTACAAAAAAAAATTATGGACCTTTACGACCAATAAATTAATGACTAAATCTTTACGAAAAAATCACCCCTTATTAAAAATTGCAAACAATGCCCTAGTAGATTTACCTGCTCCTTCTAATATTTCTGCCTGATGAAATTTTGGTTCATTATTAGGATTATGTTTAATTATTCAAATTTTAACCGGATTATTTTTAGCAATACATTATACGGCTGACATTGAAACAGCTTTTAATAGAGTTAATCATATTTATCGAGATGTAAATAATGGATGATTCTTACGAATTTGTCACGCTAATGGAGCTTCCTTTTTCTTTGCTTGCCTATTTATTCATGTAGGACGAGGAGTTTATTATAGATCTTATTTATTTATACCAACTTGAATAATTGGAGTAATTATTTTATTTATAGTAATAGCAACAGGATTTTTAGGATATGTTTTACCTTGAGGACAAATATCTTTCTGAGGAGCAACAGTAATTACAAATCTTTTATCAGCAGTTCCATATTTAGGAACTGATTTAGTTCAATGAATTTGAGGAGGATTTGCTGTTGATAATGCAACTTTAACCCGATTTTTTACCTTTCATTTTATTTTACCTTTTATTGTATTAGCTTTAACAATAATTCATTTACTATTTCTTCATCAAACAGGATCAAATAACCCTTTAGGATTAAATAGAAATGTTGATAAAATTCCATTTCATCCTTATTTTATTTATAAAGACGTAGTCGGATTTATTATTTTTATCTGAATTTTAATTGGATTTATTTGAAAATTTAATTACTTATTAATAGATCCAGAAAATTTTATTCCTGCTAACCCTTTAGTAACTCCTGTTCATATTCAACCAGAATGATATTTTTTATTTGCTTACGCCATTTTACGGTCAATTCCTAATAAATTAGGAGGTGTAATTGCTTTAGTTTTATCAATTGCTATTTTAATAATTTTACCTTTTACTCATATTAGTAAATTCCGAGGTCTTCAATTTTATCCTTTAAATCAAATTTTATTTTGAAATATAGTAATTATTGCATCTTTACTAACATGAATTGGAGCTCGCCCTGTAGAAGATCCTTATGTTTTAACAGGTCAAATTCTTACTGTTTTATATTTTTCTTATTTTTTAATTAATCCTTTATTAACTAAATATTGAGATAAATTATTAAACTAATTAATAAGCTTTTATAGTATATGTCTTGAAAACATAAGAAAGAAGTAAAATCTTCTATTAATTTAAAAATTCTATACTAAAAAATATTCATTAAAATAAAATAGATAAAATTATAATTTTTAATCCAATAAAAAAAAATAAATAATTTAAAGATATAGGTAAAAATCTTTTTCAAGCTAAATATATTAATTTATCATAACGAAATCGGGGTAAAGTCCCACGAACTCAAATAAATAAAAAAGAAATAATTCTTAATTTAAAAAAAAATATAATTCTATAAATATCTCTACCTAAAAAAATTACACTAAATAATATACTCATAAATAAAATACTCGAATATTCAGCTAAAAAAATTAAAGCAAATCTTCCTCTTCTATATTCTACATTAAATCCAGAAACTAATTCAGATTCTCCTTCAGCAAAATCAAAGGGAGTTCGGTTTGTCTCAGCCAAACATGAAGCAAATCAAACTAACCCTAAAGGAAAACAAAAAACAAAAAATCAAATATACCTTTGATATAAATAAAAATTTAAAAAATTATAATTTCCAATTAAAAAAATAAAACTTAATAAAATTAAAGCTAAACTTACTTCATATGAAATAGTTTGAGCAACTGCCCGAAGCCCTCCCAATAAAGCATAATTTGAATTTGAAGATCACCCCGCAACTATAACAGTGTATACTCCTAATCTAGTAATACATAAAAAAAATAATACCCCTAAATTAAAAGAATATAACTTAATTAAATATGGCAAACATATTCAAATTAAAAGAGATAAAAATAAAGAAAAAATTGGAGAAAAATAATAAAAAATATAATTAGATAATAAAGGATAAGTTTGTTCTTTAGTAAATAACTTTACAGCATCTCTAAAAGGTTGTAATAAACCTATAAACCCAACTTTATTGGGACCTTTACGAATTTGAATATAACCTAAAACTTTACGCTCCAATAATGTTAAAAAAGCAACCCCAACTATTACACAAATAACTAATAATAAACTTCCAATTAATAACAAAATATAATCTATAAAAAACAATACTATTTATAATTAATTAAATTATATAAATAAATTCTAAATTTATTGCACTAATCTGCCAAAATAGTTTATTAAATATTAATATTAATCATAATTTTAAAATTTATATTTTTTATATTAGGTCCTTTCGTACTATAATATAATAATTTAATTAAGGATAGAAACCAACCTGGCTTACACCGGTTTGAACTCAGATCATGTAAGAATTCAAAGGTCGAACAGACCTAAACTTTAAACTTCTACACCTAAAAATAACTCTTAATCCAACATCGAGGTCGCAATCTTTTTTGTCGATATGAACTCTAAAAAAAAATTACGCTGTTATCCCTAAGGTAACTTAATTTTTTAATCAATATAATTGGATCAATTATTCATATATTAATGTAAATAAATAATAAAAGTTATTTAAATTTTAATACCACCCCAGTAAAATTTTTTATTAAAATATAAATTTAATTATTCTTTTTAATTTATAATTAACAAAAATAAAGATCTATAGGGTCTTCTCGTCCTTTAATTATATTTTAACTTTTTAATTAAAAAATAAAATTCTATAAAAATTTAAAAAAGACAGTATATATCTCATTCAACCATTCATACAAGCCTCCAATTAAAAGACTATTGATTATGCTACCTTCGCACAGTCAAAATACTGCGGCCCTTTAATATTATCAGTGGGCAGGTTAGACTTTAAATTAAATTCAAAAAGACATGTTTTTGATAAACAGGTGAATATATTTTTTGCCGAATTCCTTACTTAAACCTTTCATATTAAATAATTTAAACAAATTTTATATACTAATTTTATCATAATTAATAAATTTTAATTATTAAAATTTATATTTTAATAAATAATTTAATTTAAAAATAAATAATAAAAAATTAAAATAAATTATAACAAATTTATTAAAGATAACTATTTTTAAGCTTACATTTATTAAATATTTTATTTTAAATTTAAAAATTTATTTTAAAGCTAATCCCTTAAAATATTAATTTTATAAATTAAAAATATTAAAAAAATAATATTTTTAATTTATAAATCTAAATTAAATTTATTTCTTAAAAAACTAGATATATTTTAAAACGATTAACATTTCATTTCTAACTATATATTTAAAATATTTATGCTACAATAACTTTTATATATAATTAAATCTTTAAAATTCGAGAAAAATTATTATAATAATTAATTAATTAATAAACCCTGATACACAAGGTACAATAAATAAAATTTTCTTTTAAAATAAAAATTTTTCAAATTATTTAAATTTTCTTTTACAATACTAATAAACTATTATTAAAATTATTTTTTCTTTAAAAAATACTACAACAAAAAATTATAAAATTATTTTTATTAAATAAGTTTAAATATACTTATATAATTAATAAATAAAATTTAATCAATTTAAATTGATTTGCACAAATTTCTTTTCAATGTAAATGAAATACTTTACTAATTAAGCTTTAAATTGTCTTTCTAGATACACTTTCCAGTACATCTACTATGTTACAACTTATCTTATTTTAAAAATAAGAACGATGGGCGATATGTACATGTTTTAGAGCTATAATCATATAAATAATCTATTTTATATTACTATTAAATCCACCTTCAAATTTTTATTTCAAAAAATTATTCGTTTAAATAAATTTTATTGTAATCCATCTCTACTTAAATATAAACTGCACCTTGATCTGACATTTTATTTAATAAAATATTAAGAAAATTTAATCTTTTAACATATTCTGATGACGACGATATACAAATTTAACCAATTTAAGTAAGGTTCAATGTGGATTATCAATTATAGGACAAATTCCTCTAAATAGACTAAAACACCGCCAAATTTTTTAAATTTTAAGAATATAACTAATACTACTTTAATATTTAAATTTTTATTTTTAATAATAGGGTATCTAATCCTAGTTTATTATAAAAAGTTTATAGCTTAAATTATTTTTTAAATAATAAATAAACAAATTTAAAAATTTCACCTAATAAATTTATATTTATATTATAAAAATTTTTACAATTTAACTAATACTAAAAATTTTTATTTACATTATTTGTATAACCGCGGTAGCTGGCACAAATTTTACCAATATTATATATTATTACTAATACAAAATTTCTTTTTTAATTAATATTAATTACTGCGAATAAATTAAATAAATTTAATTTTTTAAAAATTAAATTAATTCACACAAAAATTTACATGTAAAATAAAATAAAAATAAAAATATTAACTAAAATAAAATAATTTATATATTTAATAAATAATAATTTATAAATAATTCATATAAATTAATAAAATAACAAAAAAGAATTATTATATATATATAAAATAATAAAAAAATAATAAAAAATATAAAATAAAATAAAAATTAGTACAATCCTCCCCCTAAAAATAACCCAAAATAAAAATTAATCCCTTAATTTAATTTTTATCTTTTTTTTTATTTTTTTATTAAAAATAATTTTTAATTAATTATTAATATATTTAAAAATAAATTTATTAATAAAATAAAATATTTACTTATATTATAAATAAATAAATATTATTATATAATAAATTATTTAAGTATCCTCTATTCTTTTTTTTTTTTTTTTTTTTATATATAAAATTTTATTATATAATATATTATAATAAATAATTATAATATATATATATATATTAAATATGTATATATATATATATATTTATTTATTAATAAATTATTTATTATAATATATATATATATATAAATTAAATTATTATTATATAATAAATTTATATATATAATTAATTATATTCATAATTAATTAATAATTTATATAAATCTATCCTATATTATTATAAATTAATTATATATTAATTTGCTTATTTTTTTTAAGTTAATATAGGATCCATAGGCCTATAAATACTTCCCTATTATTTATATAAGATCCATAATTTATTTTATTCATTATTATAAATATATATATTAATTATAATATATATATATATATATATTATTTATATATTAAATAGTTAATTTAAACATTAAATATTTAATAAAAATATAAATATATATATATTAAATATAAATATTTATGTTAAAATTAAACATTTATATTAATATTATTTTATTTTTAATTATATATATTTATATTTTATATTTATAATTTTAAAAAAGAACCATTTTTTTTTTTTTTATATATAATGTAATTTTATTTTTTAA